ATCGAGATAGACTTTCTAGACTCTTTGAGATGGTCAAAAAAACTTAAATCGAAAAATAAGTATACAGCTTTGGCATATCACAATATGTATAGTAATGGGGGGGTATGGGACAAAAAATAAATCCACTCGGTTTCAGACTTGGTACAACCCAAAGTCATCATTCCCTTTGGTTTGCACAACCAAAAAATTATTCCGAAGGTCTACAAGAAGATCAAAAAATAAGAGATTTTATCAAGAATTATGTACAAAAAAATATGAAAATGTCCTCCGGCGTCGAGGGAATTGCACGTATAGAGATTCAAAAACGAATCGATCTGATTCAGGTCATTATCTATATGGGATTCCCAAAGTTATTAATAGAAAATCGGCCGCGAGGAATCGAAGAATTGCAGATGAATCTACAAAAAGAATTTAATTGTGTCAACCGAAAACTTAACATTATTATCACAAGAATTGCAAAACCTTACGGAAGCCCTACTATTCTTGCAGAATTTATAGCCGGTCAATTAAAGAATAGAGTTTCTTTTCGAAAAGCAATGAAAAAAGCTATTGAATTAACTGAACAAGCAGATACAAAAGGAATTCAAGTACAAATTGCAGGGCGTATTGACGGAAAAGAAATTGCGCGTGTCGAATGGATCAGAGAAGGTAGGGTTCCCCTACAAACCATTCGAGCTAAAATCGATTATTGTTCCTATACAGTTCGAACTATCTATGGAGTATTAGGCATTAAAATTTGGATATTTATAGACGGGGAATAATAAACCTTTACTTGTCTTTCCCTTCGATCCAGCGATGGGACAAAAAAAAGAGAAATTCGTTCCTTTTTATTTTTCTGTTCAATCAAAACCAAAACGAACAATTTTGAATTCTATAGGGTTGAATAAAAATTCGATTGACCTTTTGAAATAATTGCTATGCTTAGTGTGCGACTCGTTGGTTTTTTAGAATTAGATAAAAAAAAAGACGAGCCTCTTAGTATAAACTAATAATAGTATAAACTAATAACTTAACTATACAACTAATGACCAACTCATCACTTCGCATTATCTGGATCCAAAGAACCAGTCAAGATATGATATATCAATCATATCACTGTAGCAACTGAAAAATTTTTTGCATAAACAAACAAAAGAAAAATCAATCTGATTCTACGCCGATTCCAAGTTGTGAAGCGAAATAGAGAAGAAAGATGTGGATAAATGGAAGGGTGAAAGAAAGGGAGAAAAAAACAAAACCAATGATAAAAAATTCCATACAATATGTAAGGTCTATGAGTCATCTCATAAAATAAAAAGCAGTGTAATAAAGCATTAATACGGATTCGTAAAAAATAAAATGAATCTGTTCCTAGAACAAAAAAAATAAGAGCTTCGAGCCAATAAAGACTAAGAAAATTGGCTCAAGAACAAATTTCATTATGAGCTCCATTGTAGAAATCCGACCTAACCATTAAGTAAGAAGCGATGGGAACGATGGAACCTGTGAATCCAAATCTATTGAAAACAGATTCATTGATCGGGATGGCGAACCAAACCATAGACAAATTCATTCATCTGTTGGGAAAAGTCATGAGCTAACCCTACAACTGAAATAGCGACGAAAAGAGTAAATATTCGCCCGCGAAAACTTTATTTTCTTGGATTGATAATTTTTGGTCACTCCAATAGTATAGGCTAAAATAAAAGGCAAAACAAAATAAAGATTCGTTAGAACATTATAAAAATAAAAAAGAATACAATATTTCAAAATGGAAAATAGAAATATTAATATGTTTAGTTATCTAAAAAAACAAGATATAGAAATCAATAATAAAATAGTAAAATTTTGTATTATTCGCGAGGAGCTGGATGAGAAGAAACTCTCATGTCCAGTTCTGTAGTAGAGATGGAATTAAGAACCAAGCATCAATTATAACCCCAAAAGAACCAGATTCCGTAAACAACATAGAGGAAGAATGAAGGGAATATCTTATCGAGGTAATCATATTTCTTTCGGTAAATATGCCCTTCAGGCACTTGAACCTGCTTGGATCACGTCTAGACAAATAGAAGCAGGTCGACGAGCAATGACACGAAATGCACGCCGCGGTGGAAAAATATGGGTACGTATATTTCCAGACAAACCGGTTACAGTAAGACCCGCAGAAACACGTATGGGTTCGGGGAAAGGATCCCCTGAATATTGGGTAGCTGTTGTTAAACCAGGTCGAATACTTTATGAAATGGGCGGAGTCACAGAAAATATAGCCAGAAGAGCTATTTCAATAGCATCGTCCAAAATGCCTATACGAACTCAATTCATTATTTCGGGATAAAAAAATACGAATCAAGGGAAATAGGTCTTGGGGATAAAAAAACAATCGCAGGTGCCGGTTTCTTTCTTTGGACAAACAATATTTCTTTTTTTCTTCGCCCTTTTGCATTGAAAGAATAGATTCTAAAAAAAAGATATGATTCAACCTCAGACCCTTTTGAATGTAGCGGATAACAGCGGGGCTCGAGAATTGATGTGTATTCGAATTATAGGAGCTAGCAATCGTCGATATGCTCATATCGGTGACGTTATTGTTGCTGTGATCAAAGAAGCAGTGCCAAATATGCCCCTAGCAAGATCAGAAGTGGTCAGAGCTGTAATTGTACGTACTTGTAAAGAACTCAAACGCGATAACGGTATGATAATACGATATGATGACAATGCTGCGGTTGTCATTGATCAAGAAGGAAACCCAAAGGGGACTCGGGTTTTTGGCGCGATTGCCCGGGAATTGAGACAGTTAAATTTTACTAAAATAGTTTCATTAGCTCCGGAGGTATTATAAGGTATTATAAAATGAGACCATCATATGGTTAAAGTAAGGTATTTGAAAGAAAGAGATTAAGAGATATATTCAGATTTTTGAGTAGATTGTGTGTCACGCATATGCCTTTAAGAATTCAAATTCATAAAAAAATAAGTAAAAAAACAAGAAAGACATGTTGATTATATCAAAATTTGGGAGCACCAAGAATTTTAATTCATCATGGGTAGGGATACTATTGCTGACATAATAACCTCTATACGAAATGCTGATATGGATAGAAAAAGAGTGGTTCGAATAGCAGCTACTAATATCGCTGAAAATATTGTTAAAATACTTTTACAAGAAGGTTTTATCGAAAACGTGAGAAAACATCAAGAAACCAAAAAGGATTTTTTGGTTTTAACCCTACGGCATAGAAGGAATAGGAAAAGGCCCTATAGAAATATTTTAAATTTAAAACGCATCAGTCGGCCTGGTCTACGAATCTATTCTAACTACCAACGAATTCCTAGAATTTTAGGTGGGATGGGAATTGTAATTCTTTCCACTTCTCGAGGTATAATGACAGACCGAGAGGCCCGACTAGAAAGAATTGGCGGAGAAGTTTTGTGTTATATATGGTAATCCTTCTAATATCCGAATTGGATCCGAAACTGATTATTCGTGAAAAAAAAAAAAAGAAAAGAGGCGGGTTGTCTAATATGGTTCCTCCTCCATCAGTTGATACTTCAAGGAGGCTTTACCTGGAATGAAAGAACAAAAATGGATTCATGAAGGTTTAATTACTGAATCCCTTCCCAATGGTATGTTCCGGATTCGCTTAGATAATCAAGATCTAATTCTAGGTTATGTTTCAGGAAAGATCCGACGTAGTTTTATACGGATACTGCCAGGCGATAGAGTCAAAATTGAAGTAAGTCGTTATGATTCAACCAGAGGACGTATAATTTATCGACTTCGCAATAAGGATTCGAAAGATTAAGTGTTTTTATCAACTTCAACATTCCTTTCGTGGGAATATTATTCCAGAAGAAAAATGTAAAGAAACCTATTTTCTTCCAAAAAGTAGATTCAGAATTAAGATGAGGAATGCCAAATATGAAAATAAGAGCTTCTGTTCGTAAAATTTGTGAAAAATGTCGACTAATCCGTAGGCGGGGACGAATTATAGTAATTTGTTCCAACCCAAGACATAAACAAAGACAGGGGTAATCAGACTTGTTAAAATACCCGACGGAAAAGTCAAAAGAGGGATCTTTTTTGACACGAAATGGATATATCCATATATCTCTGACTCATATTTATGAGATGAAAAAATATGGCAAAAGCTATACCGAGAATTGGTTCACGTAGGAATGGACGTATTGGTTCACGTAAGAATACACGTAGAATACCAAAGGGGGTTATTCATGTTCAAGCAAGTTTCAATAATACTATTGTGACTGTTACCGATGTACGGGGTCGAGTGGTTTCTTGGTCCTCTGCCGGTACTTGTGGATTCAAGGGCACAAGAAGAGGCACACCGTTTGCTGCTCAAACCGCAGCGGGAAACGCTATTCGTACAGTAGTGGATCAAGGTATGCAACGAGCAGAAGTCATGATAAAAGGACCCGGTCTCGGAAGAGACGCGGCATTACGCGCTATTCGCAGAAGTGGTATACTATTAACTTTCGTTCGGGATGTAACCCCTATGCCACATAATGGCTGTAGACCTCCGAAAAAACGACGTGTGTAGAAATAAAAATTGAAGAGATTTCAAGAGAAACAAGAGAAAAAAATGATTCAATGATCCGATCAAATAATATTACTATGGTTCGAGAGAAAGTAACAGTATCTACTCGGACACTACAATGGAAGTGTGTTGAATCAAAGGCAGACAATAAGCGTCTTTATTATGGACGCTTTATTCTGTCTCCACTTATGAAAGGTCAAGCTGACACAATAGGTATTGCGATGCGAAGAGCTTTGCTTGGAGAAATAGAAGGAACATGTATCACACGTGCAAAATCTGAGAAAATACCACACGAGTATTCTACCCTAGTAGGTATTCAAGAATCGGTCCATGACATTTTAATGAATTTGAAAGCAATTGTATTGAGAAGTAATCTATATGGAACTTGCAACGCGGCTATTTGTGTCAGGGGTCCTGGATCTGTAACTGCTCAAGATATCATCTTACCGCCTTATGTAGAAATCG